GCTAAAGTGGCTCCTAAAAATAATGTTATTATACCTATCAAAGCTATTAGATTTAGAATGTAAGGTATAACTATGAAAAGAGGAAGAAGCCGAGCTACAAGAAAAATTCCTGCTGCTACCATAGTAGCGGCATGTATAAGAGCCGAAATGGGGGTAGGCCCTTCCATGGCATCAGGTAACCATACATGAAGTGGAAATTGGGCGGATTTAGCAACAGCGCCGGCAAATAATAGGGAGGCGCATAAAGTAACAAATAAAAAATTAACTTCATTATTAGAAACCAAGTTATTGAATATTTCAAACAAATCCCGAAATTCGAAACTACCTGTTATCCAATAAAAACCCAAAATTCCTAATAATAAACCAAAATCCCCGACACGATTAGTTACAAACGCTTTTTGACAAGCATTCGCGGCACTGGGTCGTGTGAACCAAAAACCTATTAATAGATAAGAACACACTCCAACTAATTCCCAAAAAATATAAATTTGTATCAAATTAGAACTAGTAACTAATCCCAACATTGAAGTATTGGAAAAACTCATATAAGCAAAAAATCTCAAATATCCCTGATCATGAGACATATAATTGTCACTATAAATAAGAACCATAATTCCAACAGTAGTGATTAATATCGACATAATAGAAGTAAGTGGATCAACCAAGCAGCCAAATTCTAAAGAAAAATCATTATTGATGGTCCAAGACCATACATATTGATAGACAGAATTATTATTTATTTGCTGAATAGAAAAAAGGGCTGAAAAAACCATAACTATACTTAATAATAAAACACTAGGAAAAGCCCACATACGGCGAAGATTTTTTGTTGCCGTTGGAAAAAGTAGAAGTCCTGTTCCAATTAAGATAGGAACTGGAAGTGGAATGAAAGGTATAATCCATGAATATTGATATGTATATTCCATAAAAAAAAAAAAAAAAAAAAAAATTATCTTAATTAATTGTTTCTGAGTCACCGGTTCTTATTTCTTTTCTTTTGAAAGGGGTCGGTTAATAAAAAAAATTAAGATATATAAAATAAAACTTAAATAGAATTTTCTAGCCTTAATTATTCTGAATCTTTCCAAACTACTTCAAATATTTAAAATCAAGAGGTTATAATTGGTCAAATGATATAAATAAGTCACTAGTGAAAAATAAATACGTATTTAATTTTATTAATACTGAATTGTTAATATTAAATTCAAATTTTTAAATAAAATTTTATGAAGATAAAAAATGAAAATTAGAATTTTCATTTTAATTATTACGTATTACAATAATTTTTTTATATCTATAGAACAAGGATAAATAATTATACCAAAAACAGTATTTGATATGAATCATAAAGCCCATAACTAAAACTATTTATTGTAATTCGGTTATTTAGAATCATTAACCAATTTGTTTTGTAACTCATTGTTTGTCTTCCATTACAATAAAAGCTATTTGTAGGAAATGCTATGATATCCAACACTTTAATTTTACGGAAAAAAAAAAAGGGGGCAAATAAAATGCCTTTAAATTATGTATTTTGTATCCTTTAACAGATTAACTACTAGTCTCATTTGATAATTAAAATTTTGTGGACTCTTTCTTCGAGCTTGAACAATTAAATTAATATTTAATTAATATTTAATTAATTAATATAATAGAAAAAATTATTAAAGTTTATAGAAAAAATTATTAAAGTTTTTTTTTTTAATTAAGCGGGAGAAGGGTTGGGTTATTAAACTTTTAGATTTTTTTATTACATGTATAAATGTAACACGACGAAAATAGAAAGAAAACGAAACGGACAATCTTTCTTTTTTTTTTTTTTTTTTGTATTATTTTTTTTTATTTTATCAACTTCAATCTATTTGGCATAGTGTACCTTATCGTTCTTATTAATATTTTATGTGATTTTTAACCCCCCCTTTTTTTTTGGAGTCTAATTTAGAGAAAAAATAGATAGAGAATAGTAAAGAACAATTGATTTTGAACAATAGATGTCTTTCACATCCAACCGAAAAACCTATTATAACTTTTTAATGGCAGTTCCAAAAAAGCGCACCTCTATTTCAAAAAAACGTATTCGTAAAAATATTTGGAAAAGGAAGGGATATAGGGCAGCATTGAAAGCTTTTTCGTTAGCGAAATCTCTTTCTACCGGGAGTTCTAAAAGTTTTTTTTGTGTAACAAATAAATAATCTGAATCGTTCTAATAACTAATAAAGTAATATAATTTTGTTTATAGTTTATTTATAAGATTTATAAGTTATAAAAATGATAAATAATATTTATCAATTATAATTAATATTAACATCATAATAGTATAGTAAAAGAATAAATATTAATATATAAGATAAATTACAATATAAACAATATACATTAAAAATAAAATAAATAAAAAAGAATTAGTCTCATAATGTTTTAATTTAAAACGAATATAAAATTGAATTTGTTTTACTTTAATTTGAAGCCAAATTTTTCTTTCGTTTCTGATATAGATAAGAATTCTGTTGTCTACTGAATTCTAAAAATGAATGGTACTTTTTTGTTTGAAAAAAGGGTAAACGCAAGCGCAAGGTTTCGCCTTTCATTTTAGTATGTTTTATCATTTTCCGGATGGGGATTATCACTTTCCCCATCGCCCTTACTCAATAATAAAAAGAATTTTTTTTTAGTTATATTTTTGATTTTATATTATTTTTATATTATAAAGAAGAGGTCGTTGAAACTAATTGATTAAGTTTAAAATGTTTTTTATAATCTTTTAAACCATTATTTTGGGTTTTAGAAATTATTATCACTATATAAATTCCTTAAACCCAATTTAATTAATATTAATAAAAGCCCCGTTTCCATTTTTAGGTAGTTATATGACGAATGAGCCAATTTTGAGTGATCTATTTTAGATCCTATGTTTCGATTGGAAGATCGATCAAGATATAATATATATATATTAATTATTAATTAAAAAATTTAGAAAATATTTTGAAGTACGGTACAATTTCTATACGAAATTTTTTATATGATTGATACGACCATCCCAAATACCTAACTTAATGGGTTTGCTAAATCTTAACGCAAATTCTCTACACAACAAAAAATCCTAACGCAACCTAACTATGCAAATATTTACATAAATCTTTTGAGTGTATCGCTGAAATTGTGTTATATAAAAATTCAATTTTTTTATTAATCGATAAAATGAATTTTTTATTTTAGATTAATAAAATAAATGATAAAAGAAATTAATCATTAAAAAATGCAAACGAGGCAGAACATTTTTTTTACTTATATCCAGGGATTGAAGTAAAAATTATATAGTTACAACTGTTACATTTTAGTTTTAGGAGAGCATAAAGTAATAGTCTACGAAAAAATACATTGTTAGTTCAGTTAAATAAAATTGACATCCTAAAATACTAAATAACTAAATAAAAAAATACTAAATTAAATAACTAAATAAAAAGATAATAATAAGAAAAATCAATATTATTAACGTTAACGAAAACGTTTTAATCCCTAATTTTTAAACAAGTTTTTATTCATCAATTTGAATGGTTTCCTAAAAAAAAATATTGGATTGAATTAACTCCTTCAAGCTCGACGATTGAATAAAAATAGGTTATTATGATTTCGAATAAGCCGCTATGGTGAAATCGGTAGACACGCTGCTCTTAGGAAGCAGTGCTAGAGCATCTCGGTTCGAGTCCGAGTGGCGGCATGGCATCTTCTAAAAGAGTAAGTCCTATAATGAATTCAATTCCAATTCCAGATTTCAATTCCTATAATTGAGGGACGCCCTTATTAATTTAATAATTTTTATGATATTTTCAACTTTAGAGCATATATTAACTCATATATCCTTTTCGATCGTTTCAATTGTAATTACAATTCATTTGATAATTTTATTAGTCGATGAAATCGTAGGACTAGATGATTCGTCAGAAAAGGGGATGATAGCTACTTTTTTCTGCATAACAGGATTATTAGTTACTCGTTGGATGTATTTGAGGCATTTACCATTAAGTGATTTATATGAATCATTAATTTTTCTTTCGTGGAGTTTTTCCATTATTCATATTATTCCGTATTTTAAAAAACATAAAAACCATTTAAGCGCAATAACCGCGCCAAGTGCTATTTTTACTCAAGGTTTTGCTACTTCGGGTCTTTTAACTGAAATGCATCAATCCGCGATATTAGTACCCGCTCTCCAATCCCATTGGTTAATGATGCACGTAAGTATGATGGTATTGAGCTATGCAGCTCTTTTGTGTGGATCATTATTATCACTAGCTCTTCTAGTCATTACATTTCGAAAATTCATAAGGATTTTTAGTAAAAGCAATAATTTAGAAAATGAGTCAGTTTACTTTAGTGAGATTCAATACGTGAACGAAAGAAACAATGTCTTACGAAACACTTCTTTTATTTCGTCTCAAAATTATTACAGGTATCAATTGATTCAACAATTGGATCGTTGGAGTTATCGTATTATTAGTCTAGGGTTTATCCTTTTAACCGTAGGTATTCTTTCGGGAGCAGTATGGGCTAATGAAGCATGGGGATCATATTGGAATTGGGATCCAAAGGAGACTTGGGCATTTATTACTTGGACCATATTCGCTATTTATTTACATATTCGAACAAATAAAAATTTTGAAAGTGTAAATTCTGCAATTGTGGCCTCAATGGGCTTTCTTATAATTTGGATATGCTATTTTGGGGTTAATCTATTAGGAATAGGGTTGCATAGTTATGGTTCATTTACATTAACATCTAATTGAATAAAAGACTTGACGAATATAAACATAGGACGGCATACAGGTATATATAAGAAAACTTCATGTAAACAATCAAGAACCATTTGAATCATTTCCATTACTTGATTCAAATGGTTCTCACAAATTCAAAAGATATCTAGTTATAATAGAATTCCAATTTATTTATTTTACTTAAAAGAATATAAAATATTTTACTTAAAAGAATATAAAAGACTCATTTTTTTATTGTACAATCAACCATTTTTAAAATCATGGGATTTCAGTTTCATTTTTTGGTTTACTCACAAAAACTATCGAAAAAAATAATTGGATATAATAGCTTCGACCTTGTCAACTGATAATGATAAAACGAAATCGGGATAAACACCAATACCTATTACAGGTAAAAGGATAGAGATCGAAACAAATAATTCTCGCGGTCCAGAATCAAAAAAAGAAGAGTTTGGGGCATTAAAAAGCTTGTATCCATAGAACATCTGGCGTAACATAGATAATGAATAAATAGGAGTTAATATCATTCCAATTGCCATTACAAAAGTAATTAATATTTTTGTCATTAAAAGATATTTTTGACTAGTAAGTATTCCAAAAAAAACTAACAATTCGGCAACAAAACCGCTCATGCCCGGTAATGCAAGAGAAGCCATTGATAAGATACTGAAAGTCGTGAATATTTTTGGAATTGCGATAGCCATTCCGCCCATTTCGTCGAGATAAACAAGACGTATTCTATCATAACTCGTTCCGGCCAAGAAAAAAAGCGCAGCGCCAATAAATCCGTGAGAGATGATTTGTAAAATGGCTCCGTTGAGTCCTGTATCGCTTATAGAACCAATTCCTATAATTATGAAACCCATATGAGATACAGAAGAGTAGGCTATTCTTTTTTTTAAATTACGCTGACCGGGAGATGTTGAAGCTGCATAGATTATTTGAATTGTGCCTACTATAATCAACCAGGGAGAGAATATAGAATGGGCGTGGGGTAATAATTCCATATTGATCCGAACCAATCCATACGCTCCCATTTTTAATAAGATTCCGGCTAAAAGCATACAAGTACTGTAATGTGCCTCTCCATGGGTGTCTGGTAACCATGTATGTAAGGGTATGATCGGTGATTTGACAGCAAAAGCAATAAGAAATCCAATATAGAATATTATTTCCAGTGCTACAGGATACGATTGATTAGCTGATGTTTCAAAATTTAATGTTGGTTCATTGGAACCATATAAACCAATACCCAAAACTCCCATTAATAAAAAAACGGAACTTCCTGCAGTGTACAAAATAAATTTTGTAGCTGAATACAAACGTTTCTTTCCCCCCCACATGGATAGAAGTAGATAAACTGGAATTAATTCTAACTCCCACATGATGAAAAAAAGTAAAAGGTCTCGAGAAGAAAATGGTCCTATTTGACCGCTATACATTGCTAACATCAGAAAATGGAATAGTCGGGAATCTCGAGTAATCGGCCGAGCCGCTAAAGTAGCTAAAGTTGTGATAAATCCTGTCAGTAAAATGGGTCCTATAGAAATTCCATCTATTCCCAATCTCCAGTAAAAATCAAAAAAATCGATCCATTTATAATCCTCTGTCAGTTGCATTAATGGATCATCCAATTGGAAACGATAACCGAATGCATAGGTTGTTAGAAGGAGTTCCACTATGCATATACCTATAGTATACCACCTAATTATCTTATTTCCTCTATGAGGGAGAAAGAAAATTAAGGAACCCGCGAATATTGGCAAAACTACAACTAGCGTTAACCAAGGAAAATTATTCATGGTAAAAACAAGATAAACTTGGACCAGAAAAACCCGTGCTCAAAATAAATAGTTTTTGAGCGCGGGTTTTTGTCGGTAAAGGTAAAAAAATCAAATGTATTCAAGTAGGGTTTTCTGGAACGTATTAATAAGCCAGACCCATACTTCGAGTTGTTTCATGCCATAAATAAACTCGAACACTCAAGAAATCTGTCGGACAGGCGGATTCACATCTCTTACAACCGACACAGTCCTCTGTTCTTGGAGCAGAAGCAATTTGCTTAGCTTTACACCCGTCCCAAGGTATCATTTCTAATACATCCGTTGGGCAGGCGCGCACGCATTGAGTACACCCTATACACGTATCATAAATCTTTACTGAATGTGACATTTGGATCTATAAATTTTTGAATGTCAGAAAGTTTCGATCTAGTAAACTTGTAAATGAATCATATATTTAGACACCAGATGAATCAATAATTTATCATAATTTTTCTAATCAATCTACTTCTGGATTGACTCATGCGATAGAGCCAAGATACTTTAATTTCTTACATTTTTGAAAACATGTATTATTACGTAATGTATGGTCATGGTAATTCTAATTTATGAATATTAGAATTTATATGATTAATACTACTTATTCAACAAATTCGATTGATTGATACGAGTTGATTTTCTGTTACGATAAATTGATGAAACAATAGCCGGGCCAATAGCTGCTTCAGCGGCTGCAATAGCTATAACAAAAATTGAGAAAATATTTCCTTTTAATTGGCGACTATCAAAAAAATCAGAAAATGTTACGAAATTCATATTAACCGCATTCAGTATAAGTTCAAGACACATAAGGGCTCTAACCATATTCCGGCTCGTGATCAATCCATAGATACCGATAGAAAATAAGTAGGCACTCAAAACAAGTACATGTTCGAGCATCATTGACCAACTCCTTATCAATTTCGATTCATTTCAATATGAACTGAACAACAATTCAACAGATTCAATTGACTAGAATAAAAAAAAGTACGGAACAAAGGCAGATTTTCTATTGTTAATAGAATAGATTGAATAATTTCTATTTTAGACATAAACAATCTTTAATTAAAGGGAAATAAATGTAATGTAATGTAATAAAACCGAACAGAGTTTAATGTGCATTGCTAATTCTATAAATTTTTTACTGTCGCGCCACGGCAATTGCACCTATCAAAGCGGCTAAAAGAATTATCGAAACGAATTCAAATGGAAGAAAAAAATCTGTTGATAAATGAATTCCAATTTGTTGACTATTACTTATCAAATCTTGCTCTATAATCTGGTTTGATCTTGTAGTCCAAATAATTCCGTACCATGACGTATCCGTAATAATAATCATGAGTAAAACAAAAATACTTGTACAAACTGGCAAAGTAACCACATCCCCAATGGTCCAAAGATTCAAATCTTTGTAATATTCTGAACCATTCATGAACATCACAGCAAATACGATTAAAACATTTATAGCTCCCACGTAAATAAGGAGTTGTGCAGCAGCTACAAAATAAGAGTTTAATAGAATATAGAATAAGGATATACAAACAAGAACCAGTCCCAATGAAAAGGCAGAATAAATGGGGTTGGTAAATAATACCACCCCCATACCTCCTAGTATAAGAACCGACCCCAGAAAGACTAAAAGAAAATCATGTATTGGTCCGGGCAAATCCATTATATGTAAAATAAGAGATAAATAAATAGAAATGTTTTTCATGACCTTATTGAGACCCGACCAGAAATTTTTTTTTTTCTGATTTTTGAGCAATTCCTAATTTAATCCTAAGTAAATAAATACTAAGGGATATGAATAAATGTGAGTACTATTATTGGACTAATTTCATTCTTTATCTGAAAGAGTCGTTCTAATTCTAAACGATATATTTTTAAAAAAATTATGGATATATTAATTAATGGATTTTCAATCCAAATTAAGACGCGTTTCTTACCAACCAATCAATAGTTGGTATTTGTAGTTATTGACCAAACAACACGAAAGAAACCTAAATTCCTTCTATATTAGTTATTAGTAAAGTAATTATAAATTATTCGTTAATAAGAGATTTACTTATTTATTTGAGGCGAATTCAAAATTGTTCGAATTGTATAATCGTCAATTACTGACATTGGTAAACGACCCAAAGCAATTTGATTATAATTCAATTCGTGACGATCATAAGTAGAAAGTTCATATTCTTCAGTCATTGATAAACAATTCGTTGGACAATACTCAACGCAATTACCACAAAATATACAGACTCCGAAATCAATACTGTAATTAAGCAGCCGTTTCTTGCGAATATCAGTTTCCAATTTCCAATCAACAACGGGTAGATCTATAGGACATACACGAACGCATACTTCACAAGCAATACATTTATCAAATTCAAAATGGATTCGACCGCGGAAACGCTCCGCGGTGATTGATTTTTCATAAGGATATTGAATAGTTACGGGTAAACGATTTGCGTGGGATAAAGTAATCATGAAACTTTGACCAATGTACCTTGCAGCTCGTACTGTTTGTTGACCATAATTCATGAACCCAGTTACCATAGAGAACATATCGTTAATATATATATGAATAGTTTTATGTTTGTTTATTTCTCTTGTTTGAGACACGTTGTGAATATAGAATGTTACTTTACAGTGAAAAGAGTTGGAAAGAAGTTGTTAATAATAGATTACCGAGAGAAATAGGTAAAAGAAATTTCCATCCAAGATTCAATAGTTGGTCCATTCTTAGCCTCGGTAAAGTCCATCTTGTTGTGATAGGAATGAACAAGAACAAATAAGTTTTAGCTAATGTAATAAAGATACCAATTATCGCTCCAAAAACTCCACATGTTTTATTTATTTCAAAAAGCTCAGAAACATATATGTCCGGAATAGATATATTCCAACCTCCCAAGTAAAGAACTGTTACAAATAATGAAGAAACCAATAGGTTTAGATAGGAAGCAACATAAAATAACCCAAATTTTATACCCGAGTATTCGGTTTGATAACCTGCTACTAACTCTTCTTCTGCTTCTGGTAAATCAAAAGGTAATCTCTCACATTCTGCTAGGGAAGAAATAATAAAAATGATAAACCCTATAGGCTGACGCCACAAATTCCATCCCCAAAAACCATATTTTGATTGCGCCTCAACAATATCAATTGTACTTGAACTGTTAGATAATTATAGTCGGTGATACCATCACTGTTACCATCGCTATTACAGAACCGTACATGAGATTTTCACCTCATACGGCTCCTTGAAGGCCAGAAATAAATATAGGGACCGCGTCAGTATTCTTTTTTGAATCTTGATATGTTTGTAGGATGGATAACTATCGGCCGGTCCCAAATTAGACCAATTGAATTCTGTCTGTTATAATTATTTAAATTCAAAATTAAATAAAAAAAGTA